GGAATTTGTTTGTTTATTGCTTGTCAGGTGAGCAAGGGTGTGGGTATTGGAGGAGGGGGGAAATGGTGTGTTTAGATGGGATGATAGATTCAAGTAAATAAATAGTTAAAGATTTAAAGAAGGGTTGGGTGTTAGTATATAGGTGATTGAGATAGTGGGTGGTTGAGGGGGGAGAGAGGTCGATGTCTTTAAGCAAAGTGATGTTTGGTGTAGTAATTCGTAGATTAAGGGGTAAAGTTTGTTTGTTCGTAAGTGTTTGTAAGTGTTCGTAGGTGTTTGTTAGGGTCGGGGTTTGTTTTTTGGAATTTTCCAGGTTCGTCTAAAGACAATTGGAGTTTAAGTGAAGGTGTTAAAGAGAGAAGAAAAATGAAGAATTATGTCCTGCAACCATTAACCAAATAGCCTCATAGTAGAGAGGTTGCGGGGATCCCATAACCAGGTGTAAAACAAAGTGCATCAGGGTAAAAGTGAGACGTAAATATACTCCAACCGTCGCATTAAGTAACCCCTGAGATTCAAACCGAATGCCAGAAATGAGAGACGGTGTCCAATAACCGTTAACCGAGAGTTCTCGGGAAAGAGACGTAAAACGGGCATAACCGAATGGGGGAGCAAGTGCATCAGTGCGAAAATGAGACGTCCCCACACCTGAAACCGTATCATTAATTTATCCTAGAAGGCCAAAAAAGGGTTCGCTATGGATTGTATGTCCATGTCAACCAATTGTATACCCATTGCACTGGAAGTGTCGAGTGAGGTGACCCAAAAAAAGAAAACCAAAAGCGAAAGAGACACTAGGGATGTCGCGATTACGAGGGACGGTGTACGCAAATAGCGAACCAGATGGCCAGATGGCAATATAAGACAAGTGAACCAGTTTATGTGCCTGACCGAGGAACCAGAGGCGCAAAAGCGCAAGTAGTGTAAGGGTGTAGGGGGAAAGAATGGACCTGACGCTGGGAAGGCCGGACCTTGCTAACACCGGGTTGATGATCTCTCGTGAGTAGTCAGACTAATAAATAACCTGGCGCCTGAAACGAGCATTACGGGATAAGAAAGTTCCCGGGCCAGTTATGGGCGGTGGCCGATAAGTCCATATACTAAGGCACTTCCGTGTTATGAAGATATGAAATTAAAGAGCTCCATTGTATGGCCGTAGATCATTAAGTCCTTTTACTAGAGCACTTCCGTATACTGCACCAGTAAAGTAAAGAGTACCAATAGTATGACTTAGGTCATGAAGCTTGATTGTCGTTGGTCATGAGGATTTCCATTCCTTGAAGTAGGACCGAGCGGGACCAGTATTTAATCCAATAGTATAATATATGTCATTAAAGCATAAATTACCTAGTCTATGATGAATTAATATAATGTATAAGGCATAACTATTAAATGTACGATATACATAGCCTGGATAGGCTAAAGTAGACCGGCCCACGGTTAAGTGGGGGGGTAGGGGGGGCCTATTCTTAGGGGTCTGGGGTTCTTGTAGTTGAGGCAGCAACGATGGTTTTTCAGGCCATAGGCCTTGGTTAAATCCAAGTAAGAACACCATGACTTATTTTTTGATGTTTTTAGGGGTTAGTTTTGTTTTGGCATCATTGTTAGTAGCGTCCAACCCTTCTCCTCATTATGGGGTTGTTGGGTTGGTCTTTGGATCTGTTGTAGGGTGTGGTTGGTTGATGAGTTTAGGGGTTTCTTTTGTGTCCCTGGTGCTTTTTATAGTGTATTTGGGTGGGATGTTGGTAGTTTTTGTATATTCCGTTTCGCTGGCAGCTGATCCATTTCCTCAGGCTTGGGGGGGTTGGCATGCTGTGGGGTATGTTTTGGGGTTTGCACCTGCTGGTGTGGGGCTTGTTGTTTGGGGGTGGGGTGGAGGGTTTAAGGTGGATAGTGTTGATAGTGTTGGGGTGTTCTTTGGTCGGTTGGATTTTAGTGGGGTGGCTTTGTTTTATTCTTATGGAGCGGGTATGTTTCTGGTGGCGGGTTGGGGGTTGTTGTTGACCTTGTTTGTTGTGCTGGAGCTTGTACGGGGTCTGTCTCGGGGAGTTATTCGGGCTGTTTAGGGTCAGAGAATAGTTTAATGTAAAATGCCAGCTTTGGGAGTTGGTGATGGAGGTTTAGTCCTCTTTTTCTGATAAGAACTCTAAGAAGTGATAGTCTTCGTCTTTTGGTTTACAAGACCAATGTTTTTTGTAAACTATTAGAGTTTAGTTAAGGATTTTGTTCTCTAGGGAGGAGATGGTGGGAAGTAAGATTAGGATGATGGTGAAGTAAGTTAGTGAGGCTAGCTGTCCGATGATGATGAAGGGGTGTTCTACTGGTTGGCTCCCAATCCATGTTAGGATAAATAAGTTGGCAGCGAGTGTTCAGAATAGGAGTTGGGATATGGGTCGAAAGGTTATGGCTCGTTGTTTAGATTTGTGTAGCAGGGGACTTAAGAATAAGATTAGTACGGAGGCGGCTAGGGCTAGGACACCTCCTAGTTTGTTGGGGATTGAGCGTAGAATTGCGTATGCAAAGAGAAAGTATCATTCTGGTTTGATGTGTGGGGGGGTTACTAGGGGGTTTGCTGGGGTGAAGTTTTCAGGGTCTCCTAGTAGGTTGGGGGAGAATAGGGCAAGTGTAGTGAGCAGGGATAATATAATTGTGAAACCTAGCAGGTCTTTTAGGGAGAAGTAGGGGTGGAATGGGATTTTATCACAGTTTGAAGGGATGCCTAGGGGGTTGTTTGATCCTGATTCGTGTAGGAAGGTTAGGTGGATGAGGACTAGGCCAGTGATTATGAATGGGAGGAGGAAATGCAGGGTGAAGAATCGGGTCAAGGTGGGGTTGTCTACAGAGAATCCGCCTCAAGCCCATTCTACTAGAGTGTGGCCAATGTAAGGAATGGCGGAGAATAGGTTTGTGATTACTGTAGCCCCTCAGAAGGATATTTGGCCTCATGGTAGGACATAGCCAACAAAGGCTGTAGCTATGAGGGTGAGTAGGAGAATGACACCTGTGTTTCAGGTTTCTTTGTAAAGGTACGAACCATAGTAGAAACCTCGGGCAATGTGAAGGTAGATGCAAATGAAGAAAAACGAGGCTCCATTTGCGTGGAGGTTTCGGATTAGTCAGCCATATTGTACATTTCGGCATATGTTAGCTACGGATGAGAAGGCTAGGGAGGTATCTGCAGTGTAGTGGGCTGCTAGGAGTAGGCCGGTTAGGATTTGTGTTGTTAGGCAGATTCCTAGAAGTGATCCGAAATTCCACCAGGCTGAGATGTTTGAGGGGGTTGGTAGGTCGATTAGGGAGCTGTTCACTATTTTTAGGAGGGGGTGGTATTTTCGTAGATTGGGGGCCATTAGGTTTTGGGTTATAGTAATAGTAGGATGATTAGGATAGATAGTGCGGATGATCCTAAATAGGCTTTGATCAGTCCTTTGTGTAGTGTGGTGGAGGTTTTAGCTGCTATGGTTTGTAGGCTAGCAAGCCCTTCTGGCCCTATTTTTTTGTATCAGAATAAGTCGATTAGGTGGTTGGCAATTTTTTGTCCTGAGCTTAGTAGAGTCGTGGAGCTTGGTCGGTGGGTTAGGGGGTTAAAGTATCCTAATGTTAAGGAGAAGTTTGAATAGGGGTTTTGTTTGGGTTGGGTTAGGGTGTGGGTGGTGGCTATAAGCTCTAGGGCAAGGATGATGCCTGCGGCTGTTACTAGGATGGCGGCGGTTTTTGTTAGTGGTGGTATTGTTATTGGTGGGGTTTGTGTTGGGGTTATGTATGATGTGATTAGCAGGCCGGCTATAATGCTTCCTAGAGCTAGGCGGGTGATTGGGTTAGTGATTTGTAGGTTGTTTTCGTCTATTGGGGCGATTGTTGGTATTCGGATAAATTTTGTTTGTACTAGGAGGGTTATTCGTAGGCTGTATGTAGCGGTGAAGGCTGTGGCAAGTAGTGTTAGGGTTAGTGCTCAAGCATTTAGGTGGGAGGTGTTTAGGTTTTCGATGATAAGGTCTTTTGAGAAGAATCCTGCAAGGAAGGGGGTTCCTATTAGTGCTAGGTTTCCGATTGTTAGACAAGAGGTGGTTGTTGGGAGTATTTTTTGCAAGCCTCCTATTTTTCGGATGTCTTGTTCTCCCCCGAGGCTGTGGATGATTGACCCTGAACACAGGAATAACATGGCTTTGAAGAAGGCATGGGTTGAGATGTGTAAGAAGGCTAGTTGTGGGAGGTTTAGTCCGATGGTGACTATTATTAGTCCTAGTTGGCTGGATGTAGAGAAGGCAATGATTTTTTTGATGTCATTTTGTGTGAGGGCACAGGTGGCGGCGAATAGTGTAGATGTGGCACCTAGGCAGAGGCATAGTGTGAGAGCGGTTTTGTTGTTGGTAAGTAGGGGGTGAGTTCGGATTAATAGGAAGATTCCAGCAACTACCATTGTACTTGAGTGTAGTAGGGCTGAAACAGGGGTAGGACCTTCTATGGCAGCAGGTAGTCAAGGATGAAGGCCGAATTGGGCTGATTTTCCTGTGGCAGCTAGGATGAGGCCTAGTAGGGGGAGTGTTGGGGTTTTTGTGGGGGAGAATATTTGTTGTATTTCTCAGGAGTTTAGGGTGGAGGCAAGTCATGCCATGCTTAGGATGAGCCCGATATCTCCGATTCGGTTGTAGAGCACAGCTTGTAGGGCTGCTGTGTTAGCCTCTATTCGTCCATGTCATCAGCTGATGAGTAGAAAGGATATGATACCGACTCCCTCTCAGCCAATGAAGAGTATGAAGATGTTGTTAGCGATGGTTAATGTAAGTATTGCGATTAGGAATGTTGTTAGATAAGAGAAGAATTTTGTAATGTGCGGGTCGGATGCTATGTAGTATGTTGAGAATTGTAGGATAGACCATGTTACAAATAATGCAATGGGGAAGAATAGGAGGGAGTATTGATCTATTTTGAAGCTGAGTGGGATTTTGAAGTTTATGATGAATTTTCATTCTCAATGTGAGGTGATACTTTCTAATCCTGAGTATGCGAAGAGTGTTATTGGTGCTAGGCTGATTAGGAAGGCGGTTTTGATGGTTAGGGTGATGGTTTTGGGGGAGTTTTTGAAGGTTTTTAGGAGGAGGGGAAGGAGTATTGGGGTTAGAATAGTTGTTAGTGTAAGTAATATGAAGGTGTTGAGGAGTAGGGCTATTTCCACTACTTTTACTTGGATTTGCACCAAGATGAGTGGTTCCTAAGACCAGTGGATTGCTATTATCCTTTAAAAGTAAGGGGGCTGAGGTTTTAGACTCAGATACAGGAATTAGCAGTTCTTGYTGGTTGAACCTCCCCTCGGCAGGTAAGAAGGGTTTAACTTCTATTTTTAGAATCACAATCTAATGTTTGGTTTAAACTATACTTGCATGAGAGGGGTCCGGAGATTAGTTCAGGCTTTAGGATTAGGAGAAGTGCGGGGAGGAGGTGTAGGACCATCAGCAGGTGCTCTCGTGTGGTGGAGCTTTGAAGTGTTGTGATGTGAGGGGGTAAGGTTCCTCGCTGAGTTGTTGTAAGCATGGATAGTGTGTATGAGGCGGTTAGTAGGGTGGCAATTCCAGTTAGAATGATTGTTGGAGGGGATCAGTTGAATAGTGCGATTATGATGCTTAGCTCTGCTATTAGGTTTGTAGTAGGGGGTAGGGCTATGTTTGTTAGGTTGGCTAGTAATCATCAGGTGGCTATTAGGGGAAGAAGTGGTTGTAATCCTCGGGTTAATAGGAGAGTGCGACTATGTGTACGTTCGTAGTTTGTATTGGCCAAGCAGAATAGTATTGAGGAGGTTAGGCCGTGGGAGATTATAAGGACTATGGCTCCTGAGAAGGATCAGTGGGTTTGGATTATGCATGCGGCAATGACTAGTCCTATGTGGCTTACGGAGGAGTATGCAATGAGTGATTTTAGGTCAATCTGGCGTAAGCAGATTGAGCTGGTCATCAGAGCCCCTCATAAGGCAAGGGCAATGAATGGGTAGTGAAGGAGGTTGTTTGTGGTGAGGTTTGTTAGACAGGTAATGCGTATAATGCCATATCCGCCTAACTTGAGGAGAAGGGCGGCAAGTAGTATTGATCCTGCGATTGGGGCTTCTACATGGGCTTTGGGTAGTCATAGGTGGAGTCCATAGAGGGGCGCTTTTACTATGAAGGCCATGAGGAGGGCAATGTTTAGGAGAAGGGTAGATCAATGTTTGGTTGGAGTGGGTTGTGGGGTGTGAGGGAGGAGTTTTAGGGTGGGGAAGTGGAGGGTACCCGTTTGTGAGTGTAGGTATAGGATTGCAATTAGGAGGGGAAGGGAACTAATGAGTGTGTAAAAGAGGAGGTAGATACCTGCGCTTAGACGTTCTGGCTGGCTTCCTCATCGTGTGATTAAGATTAATGTGGGGATTAGGGTTGCTTCAAAGGAGATGTAGAACATTAAAAGTTCTGTAGTTGAGAAGGCTAGGATGATAAGAGGTTGTACTGTGACCAGGGTTATTGTGAAGATTTGTTTTCGTGTTGGTGGTTCGTGTTGAAGGTGACTTTGGCTTGCCAGGATTATAAGGGGGGTGAGTCAACAGGATAAGACTAGTAGCGGGGAAGATGTTTGGTCGATGCCTATACATTGGGTGAGGTTTTTGTATGGGTAGTATGAGGGTGTTAGTCATTGTAGGCTTAGGGTGGCAATTAATAGGCTATGTATTGTGGTATTTGTTCATATGAGCTTTGGGGGGGAGAGGAGAGTTGTTGGGAGTAGTATTAGGGTTGGTAAGATGATTTTTAACATTGCAGGAGGTTTAGGTTTTGTAAGTGGTCGGAGCCATGAGTTCGTGTGGAGGCTACTAGTATTGCTAGTCCTGTGCCTGCTTCACATGCAGAGAATGTTAGTATGAGGATTGGTGTGAGAGAAGAAGAAGGTGTTTGGCTTTCGATTGGTCATGTTGACAGGGCGATGTATATTGATAGTATTATACTTTCTAGGCAAAGCAGGGCGGAGACAAGATGTGCTCGGTGAAAGGCTAGTCCTAGGCTACTTAGGGTGAACGCTGAGCAGAAGCTTAGACGGAGGAATGACATGAAGAAAGTCATAGAGTAGACTATGGTTTGTTGAGTCGAAATCAACTGTCTTGTTTTTAGACTAACTCTCTTATTCTGCTCACTCCAACCCTCCTTGGGTTCATTCGTAGATTAGCCCTAGGGTTAGTAGGAGGATAATGGTGGAGGCTCAGGTTAGGGTGATGGTTGGGTGTTTTAGTTGGGTGGCTCATGGTAGGGGTAGTAGGAGGGCAATTTCTAGGTCGAATAGGAGGAATAGGATAGCTACTGAGGAAGAACCGGATGGAGAATGGAAGTCGAGCAGATCCTAATGGGTCGAATCCACATTCGTAGGGTGACAGTTTTTCTGAGTCTGGGGTTATTTGGGTGAGTCAGAAGTTTAGTGTGGTTAGGGCTATACCGAGGATAACGGAGGAGGTGAATATAAATATGATTATGTTTATTGCTCTTCTCTGGGGTTGTACCAGATTCTAGAGATTGGAAGTCTGTTGTAATGGATATACTAGAAGAGCAAGATCCTCATCAGTAGATGGTTAGGTAGAGGAACAGTCAGATGACATCTACAAAGTGTCAATATCAAGCTGCTGCTTCGAATCCGAAGTGGTGGTTTGGTGTGAAGTGGAATTTAATTAGCCGTAGAAGACAGATCAATAGGAAGGAGGATCCGATTATAACGTGGAGTCCGTGGAATCCTGTAGCTACGAAGAAGGTTGACCCATAGACACTATCAGCGATTGAGAAGGGCGCCTCATGGTACTCTATTGTTTGCAGGGTGGTAAAGTATAGACCTAATAGGATGGTGAGGGTCAGTGCTTGGGCAGCTTGCTTTTGGCTGCCTTCGGTGATACTGTGGTGTGCTCAAGTGACGGTAACTCCAGAGGCTAAGAGGACTGCTGTGTTTAGTAGTGGTACTTCTAGGGGGTTTAGGGGTGTAACCCCAGTTGGAGGTCATTGGTTTCCTAGTTCTGGGGTGGGTGCTAGACTGGAGTGGAAGAAAGCTCAGAAGAAGCCGAGAAAGAAGAACACTTCTGATGTGATGAAGAGGATTATTCCATATCGAAGGCCTTTTTGTACTATTGGTGTGTGGTGGCCTTGAAATGTTCCCTCTCGTACGATGTCTCGTCATCATTGAAGTATGACTAGGAGGATTGATACTAGTCCTAGGGTTAGGAGGTGTGAGGAGTTGTAGTGGAATCACATGATCAGTCCTGATGTGGTGAGTAGGGCGGCGGTTGCTCCGAAAATGGGTCATGGGCTGGGGTCTACTATGTGGTAGGAGTGTGCTTGGTGGGCCATTAGATGTTCTCTTGTAGATAGAGGCTTAATAAGAGGACGAATACATAGGCTTGGATTATGGCTACTGCTACTTCTAGGATTGTCAGTAGGAGGAGGACTATGGCAGTGATGGCGGATACTGTAGGTATGATAGGGAGTAGTGCGATGGTGGCTGTTGAGATGAGTTGAATGAGTAGGTGTCCTGCGGTGAGGTTGGCTGTAAGGCGGACCCCTAGGGCTAGAGGGCGGATAAGTAGGCTAATGGTTTCAATTATGATTAGGGCTGGGATTAGTGGGGTGGGTGTACCTTCGGGTAGAAGGTGTCCTAGGGAGGTTGTGGGTTGGTTTCGTAGGCCTGTGAGCAGAGTTGCAAGTCATAGTGGGAAGGCAAGGGCCATGTTTATTGATAGTTGGGTGGTTGGAGTGAATGTGTAAGGTAATAGGCCTAGGAGGTTGATTGTTAGTAGTAGTATTATTAGTGATGTGAGGATGATGGATCATTTGTGGCCTGGTTTGTTTAATGGTGCTATAAGTTGTTTGGTGATTATGTTGATGGCTCATAGTTGTAGGGTGGATAGGCGGTTAGTGATTCATCGGTTGCTGGGCGTGGGGAGGAGGAGGGTAGGTAATAATATTGAGAGGAGGATTAGTGGAATTCCGAGGAGATAGGGGCTTGAGAATTGATCAAAGAAGGTTAGGATCATGGTCAGATTCAGGGGAGGTTTTTGGTGATTGTGGGTGTTTTATTGATGAGGGGGTTTGTTGAGGTAAAGGATAGTGTCTTGGGTTGGAAGATTAGGGAGAATGTGAGTCATGATGTGATTATGATAAAGAGTCATGGGTTAGGGTTTAGTTGGGGCATATCATTAAGGAGGGGGAGGTCCCTCTTTGTCTAGCTTAAAAGGCTAGTGCTGAGTACATAGCTTCTTAATGATTAGGAGGTTAGTAATGAGGATCAGGCTTCGAAGTGGTTGAGGGGGGTGGATTCTACTACGATGGGTATGAAGCTGTGGTTGGCCCCGCAGATCTCTGAGCACTGGCCATAGAAGATTCCTGGGCGGGTGGCGATGAATGATGTTTGGTTGAGTCGTCCTGGGATGGCGTCGGTTTTTACTCCTAGTGTGGGTACGGTTCATGAGTGGAGTACGTCGTCGGCGGTGATAATGATGCGAATTGGGGATTCTATTGGGATGATAACGCGGTGGTCGACTTCTAGGAGTCGGAACTGGCCCGGCAGGAGGTCTGGTGTGGGGGTCATGTAGGAGTCGAATGAGAGGTCTTTGAAGTCTGTGTACTCATAGGATCAATATCACTGATGTCCGATGGCTTTCAGGGTCAGGTCTGGCTCGTCGAGCTCGTCTATTATGTATAGGATTTGTAAAGATGGGAGGGCTAGTAGGATGAGGACGATGGCTGGTAGAATTGTTCAGATTAGCTCAATTTCTTGGGCATCAACAGTGTTTGAGGATAGTTTTTCTATTAACATAAGTGTTAGTAGATAAAGTACGAGGCTGCAGATTATTAGGGCGACTATTAGGGCGTGGTCGTGGAATTCGATCAGTTCTTCTATGATTGGAGATGAGGCGTCTTGGAATCCTAGTTGGGAGGGGTTGGCCATGTAGGGGTGTACAGGGTTTTCACCTGTAGTTTGGCTTTGACAGGGCCATGTAATTAGTTTACTAACGCCCCATGAAGAGAGAAGCATAAGAGGTTTAGTATGCGACTGGCTTGAAACTAGTGTATGAGGGTTCGACTCCTTCCTCTCTTGTACTTGGACGAAGGCGGGTTCTTCGAAGGTGTGGTATGGGGGTGGGCAGCCGTGGATTCACTCAACGTTGGTTGGGGTTAGTTCTGGCTGTACAACTTTTCGTTTAGAGGCGAAGGCCTCTCAGATAATGAACGTCAGTATGATTACGGCTGTCATTGAGATTAGGGATCCGATAGATGATAGGGTGTTTCATAGTGTATAGGCATCTGGGTAGTCGGAGTATCGTCGTGGTATGCCTGCTAGTCCTAGGAAGTGTTGGGGGAAGAAGGTAAGGTTTACGCCTGTAAACATGACTCCAAAGTGTGCTTTGGCTCATGCTTGGTTTAGGGTGTATCCAGTGAATAGGGGGAATCAGTGGGTGAATCCTGCTAGGATGGCGAAGACAGCACCTATTGATAGGACGTAGTGGAAGTGTGCCACCACATAGTATGTGTCGTGTAGAGCGATGTCTAGTGAGGAGTTTGCTAAGACAATTCCCGTGAGGCCTCCGATGGTGAATAGGAAGATGAATCCAAGGGCTCATAGTATAGGGGGGTCCCATTTGATGGTACCTCCATGTAGCGTAGCTAGTCAGCTGAAAACTTTAATTCCTGTTGGGATGGCGATGATTATGGTAGCGGAGGTGAAGTATGCTCGGGTGTCTACGTCCATTCCCACTGTGAATATGTGGTGGGCTCATACAATGAATCCTAGGAATCCAATTGATAGTATTGCTCACACCATGCCTATGTAGCCAAATGGTTCCTTTTTACCTGCATGGTAGGCCACTACATGGGAGATGATCCCGAATCCTGGTAAGATGAGGATATATACCTCTGGGTGTCCGAAGAATCAGAAGAGGTGTTGGTATAAGATTGGGTCTCCTCCTCCAGCAGGGTCAAAGAATGTGGTGTTTAGATTACGATCTGTAAGGAGCATGGTGATTCCAGCAGCTAGGACTGGCAGAGATAGTAGAAGTAGTACAGCTGTGATTAGGACGGATCAGACAAATAGTGGGGTTTGGTATTGTGATAGTGCGGGTGGTTTTATGTTAATGGCTGTGGTGATAAAGTTGATTGCCCCTAGAATGGAGGACACTCCTGCCAGGTGAAGGGAGAAGATGGCCAGGTCCACTGATGCCCCGGCATGGGCTAGGTTTCCTGCTAAGGGGGGGTAGACTGTTCAGCCCGTGCCAGCACCTGCTTCTACTGTGGAAGAGGCCAATAGGAGAAGGAAGGAGGGAGGAAGTAGTCAGAAGCTTATGTTGTTTATACGTGGGAATGCTATGTCAGGGGCGCCAATTATGAGGGGGACTAATCAGTTTCCAAACCCTCCGATTATGATTGGTATTACCATAAAGAAGATTATTACGAAGGCATGGGCTGTGACGATTACATTATAGATCTGATCGTCTCCTAGGAGGGTCCCCGGTTGGCCAAGTTCTGCACGAATAAGTAGGCTTAGGGCAGTACCAACTATGCCTGCTCATGCGCCGAAGATTAGGTAAAGGGTGCCAATGTCTTTGTGGTTGGTTGAGAATAGTCATCGATTTAGGGTCACAGGTAAGTTGGTAAGATGGCTGAATGTTTAAGCGTTAGGCTGTAGTCCTTTTTACAGGGGTTTAATTCCCCTTCTTATCGGCTCTGTAGTGAAGTTCATGTTGAGTTGCAAGCTCATTGATATGTGCTTGAGGCACATCAGAGTCTTATAGGCAGAGGCCTGTTGGTTTGGGCACCTAGCTGTTAACTAGGGGTATTGTGGGATCGAAGCTCACCTGTCTAGTAGAGGTCCTAGCTTAATGAAAGTATCTGGGTTGCATTCAGGAGATGTAGGTTAACGTCCTACGGACCTTAGCAGAAACTAAGAGGGTTTAACTCTTGTTCAAGGCTTTGAAGGCCTTTGGTTTAATATTATCCTAAGTTTCTTAAGTGGCGGTGAGTATTATGGGGGTGAGTGGTAGTAGTGAGATGGATAGTGAGATGAGTGTGGGGATTAGGGTGTTGGTTAAGTTTTTAGTGGATCATTGTTTTATCTTGTTTGAGGGGTTGGGGGGGAGTGTGATTGTTGAGCAGTATGCCAGGCGTAGGTAGAAAAATAGGCTCAGGAGTGAGAGCAGGGAGGTGATTATGGCTGTTGTAGTCAGTTCTTGTTTAATAAGTTCTTGAATGATGAGCCATTTGGGTAAGAAGCCTGTTAGTGGGGGGAGGCCTGCTAGTGACAGTAGTGTTAGTATAAGAGCTGTGCTCAGTATAGGGGTTTTGGTTCAAGAGGCCATTAGTGTTGGTAGGTTTAATGTGTTGGTTGTGTTTATGGTGAGGAAGATGGAGACTGTCATTAGAGTGTAAATGTAGAAGGCTAGTAGGGTTAGTTTTGGGTTATAGGTGATGGTAATAGTTATTCAACCAATGTGAGAGATGGATGAGAAAGCTAAGATTTTTCGGGTTTGTGTTTGGTTTAGTCCTATTCAACCACCCAGGGCGATGGATATGATGGATATAGAGATGAGTAGTGTGGGGCTTAGTGAGTGGGATGTGATGAGCAGGATGGTAGTTGGTGGGAGTTTTATTACTGTTGAAAGGAGTAGGGCTGTGATAAAGGATGATCCTTGAAGTACTTCGGGGAATCAGAAGTGAAAGGGGGCTAGGCCTAGCTTGATAGCAATAGCGGTTGTTAGTAGGAGGCATGATGGGGGGTAGGAGAGTTGGGTGATGTCTCATTGTCCGGTGTACCATGCATTGGTTATGCCGGAGAAAAGTAGCAGTGCAGAGGCGGCTGCTTGTACGAGAAAGTATTTGGTTGTAGCTTCGATGGCTCGTGGGTGGTGGGATTTTGAAATTAGGGGAATAATTGATAGGGTGTTGATTTCTAGTCCGACTCAAGCTGTTATTCAGTGGTTGCTTGTAATTGTGATTATTGTACCTAAGAGGATGCTTATGGTAGAAATTAGTTTTGCAAGAGGGGTTATTAGTAGGGGAGGGGGTTGAACCGTCATTTTCGGGGTATGGGCCCGATAGCTTTATTAGCTGACCTTACTAGGAAATAATATAAAGGAAGTATGGAGGGTTTTGATTCCTCTTGTGTAGGTTCGATTCCTGCTTTTCTAGGTGTTAGGAAATGAGAGGGTTAGTGTACCTCTATGTTCACTTTATCATAGTGACCCTTGACATTCAGGCACATTTCCTTAGGTAAGGAGGTAGGCCCGCGTAAGAGATTGGTATGCTAGTGTGTCAGAGGTGGAGGGATAGTGTTAGTGGGAGGAAATTTTTTCAAAGAAGGTGTATGAGTTGGTCGTATCGAAATCGTGGGTAGGAGGCTCGAATCCATAGGAAGCTTGAAGAGAGGAGCAGGGCCTTTGTAGCCAGGACAAGTGGGAAAAGCTCTGGGGATAGGTTGAGTGCGCCTGGGTTCAGGAATAGGAGGCTTGTTAGCGTGTTTATTAATATGATGTTTGCATATTCGGCTAGGAAAAATAGGGCGAATGGTCCTGCAGAGTATTCTACGTTGAAGCCTGAGACAAGTTCTGATTCTCCTTCTGTAAGGTCAAACGGCGAGCGGTTTGTTTCGGCTAGTGTTGAGATGTACCATATTATTGCTAAGGGTCAAGATGAAAATATGAGGTACAGGGGTTCTTGTGTGGTGATGAGGGTGGTTAGGGTGTAATTCCCACTTAGTATTACTACGGACAGGAGAATGATGGCTAAGGTTACTTCGTAGGAGATAGTTTGTGATACTGCTCGGAGTGCACCGATTAGGGCATACTTTGAGTTTGAAGCTCATCCTGATCATAGGATTGAGTAAACTGCTAGACTGGACATTGCTAGGAGGAAGAGAAGTCCGAGGTTTAGGTCTGCGAGGGGGAAGGGAAGGGGGAGAGGGGCTCAGATTGTTAGTGCAAGGAAGAGGGCGAGTATTGGGGTTGTGAGGAATAAGAGGGGGGAGGAGGTGGATGGGCGGATCGGTTCTTTGATAAATAGTTTAATACCGTCAGCAGCGGGTTGAAGAAGTCCAAATGGGCCGACAATGTTTGGGCCCTTCCGGGATTGTATGTAGCTTAGGACTTTTCGTTCGACAAGTGTCAGGAATGCCACGGCAGCTAGAATGGGGATTATATAGGCTAGTGCTATGATGAGGTAGGTAGGAGGGGTGTTTGGTCAGATCATGGTGGGAGCTAGAGAGAGGATTTGAACCTCTGAGGTAAAGGACTTAAATCTTTTGCATTTGCCTGGCTCTGCTACACTAGCAACCTTTTTCGTGGGGGGAGGTAGTGGTTGTCCTTTGGTGATTTAGTGGGGGGCATCACTTGAGGAGGGGGCGTGCTTGAAGTATTGGCCCCACCTTTCCGGTCCTTTCGTACTGGGGAGGGTTGGTCATAGATAGAAACCGACCTGGATTGCTCCGGTCTGAACTCAGATCACGTAGGACTATTAATCGTTGAACAAACGAACCCTTAGTAGCGGCTGCACCACTAGGATGTCCTGATCCAACATCGAGGTCGTAAACCTCCCCGTCGATAGGGGCTCTTGGGGGAGATTGCGCTGTTATCCCTGGGGTAGCTTGGTTCATTGGTCAGATTTACTGGGTCTGGGTGCTGTTGGCACGTTGAGGGGTTGCTCTTGGTTAAGGAGTTTGGCCTTGTTTTTGGAGGGTTTGTTTTTCTCCAAGGTCGCCCCAACCTAAAAATGTTAGCCAGTGTTTTGGGTGGTGGGCCCGGAGTGGGTTTGTGAGTTGAGTGGGGTGGCTATTGATTTTGAAGTTCCACAGGGTCTTCTCGTCTTATGTGTCTATCTCTGCTTTTGTACAGAGAGATCAGTTTCACCGATTGTCTACAGGAGACAGTTAAGACCTCGTCTAGCCGTTCATACAGGTCTCGATTTATGGGACAATTGATTGCGCTACCTTTGCACGGTTAGGATACCGCGGCCGTTAAACATGATGTCACTGGGCAGGCATCACCTCCAATACTTGTTTGGCTGAAGGCTATGTTTTTGGTAAACAGTCGGGTCTTAGGTTTGCCGAGTTCCTTTTGTAGACTTTGATCGCTCCAATGTGCGCCCCTGAGTTGGATTGACAGGGTATATTCAATGGTGGGTAGAGGGGGGTGGTTGTTATTGAGGTTTTGCTGTTAATGGTGTGTAGGCTGGCGCTTGGGGGGGTACAGTGCCCTGGTTACTCGTTCTAGCATTGATTCATCTATTGTTATAGGTTGGCTTGCTAGGGGTGTAGGGAGTCGCATTGGTTTTTGGGGTTTTTAGTTGATGGAGCTTTGACGCAATCTTTAGGGGTGGCTGCTTTAAGGCCCACAGGGCTGAATGTATGGGGTTATCCGCTGGTGGAGGTTGTGTCCTTTTTTAAAGGGGCTGTACCCCCTTTAAATAGCCCTTAACTATCACATTTGAGCTAGGTTAGTCTGTGGGGGAAAGGGGTTAAGGGAGAACTTAGATTCGTTTTGCAGGCAACCAGCTATCACCCAGCTCGGTTGGCTTTTCACCTCTACTAACAAGTCATCCCACTCTTTTGCAACAGAGACGGGTTAGCTCGTAACAGCTGCTTGTGAGTAGCTCGCTTGGGTTTCGGGGTGGCAGGCTTAAGTTCACTTTGCCTGGTCATTCTTGCTAGATCATGATGCAAAAGGTACAAGGGGTTATCTTTGCTATGTAGTGCTTGGTTTTCATTGTTATTTCATCTTTCCCTTGCGGTACTGTTTCTATGGCGTCCGAGTTGTACTTTTCTATCGCCTATACTAGGTTGGGGGTAATGTTTTAGTTGGGTAAAGGTAGTGGGTTTTTGATGGTGGTTGGTGGAGCTAGGGTGGGCTTTCAGGGCGATCTGGGGGAGTGGCAGATATCTTTCAGGTGTAAGCTGAATGCTTTGTGTTGTAGCTACACCCTGATGTGCTAAGTGCACCTTCCGGTACACTTACCTTGTTACGACTTACCTCGTCTTTAGGGGCTACAGTGTTGTATTAGTTAGTGGGGGGGCGCGCCTTATGTGAGGAGGGTGACGGGCGGTGTGTACGTGCCCTAGGACCGACTTAAAGGAGGCTTTATTATCCTTCTTTACTGCTAAATCCGCCTTCTGGGGGCAGGTTTCAAGCCCCCTTTCGTTGGGTCTTCTATTTTAGAAAATGTAGCCCATTTCTTCCACTTCATGGGCTATACCTCGACCTGTCTTGTTAGTGGGGTATGGACTATTGGGCTCACTGTTATACTCTCATGAGGTGGGCTGGTGACGGCGGTATATAGGCTGTTTTGGCAAGAAGTGGTCGGGTGAATCGTGGGTTATCGATTATAGAACAGGCTCCTCTAGGTGGATATAGAGCACCGCCAAGTCCTTAGAGTTTTAAGCGTTTGTGCTCGTAGTTCTCAGGCGGATGTTTGTGTTGGGGGCCATCAAGATTTAAGGCTAGGCATAGTGGGGTATCTAATCCCAGTTTGTGTCCTAGCTTTAGTGGGGTGGAGTAGATCATGAGTTTTAAGATCGTCTTTAGGTTGGGCTTGGGGGGTGCCTTGGGCTTATGACGGCTTGGGCAGGGTTTAGTCTTAGTTTGGTGTGATAGTTTGAGCCCACTCTTTACGCCGTATATGGTTAACTTGGGTTTCTTGTATGACCGCGGTGGCTGGCACAAGGTTTACCAACCCTGGTTGCTCTAACTAAGTCAGGCTTTCGCTTATTGCTTAAGGTTAATTACTGCTGAGTACCCGTGGGGGTGTGGCGGGGCGTGGCGTTTTAGGCTACAGCGGGTGGGTGTGCCTGATGCCTGCTCCTCGTACCTTGGTAAGGAGTTTGTGGGCGTTTGCACTGGGGTGCGGATACTTGCATGTATATGTTGAGCAAAAGTTAACGATAAGGTTAGGACTGAGTCTTTTGTCCTTGGGAGTGGTGATGGCCATCTTGGCGTCTTCAGTGCCATGCTTTGGTTTAAGCTACAAGGAC